GTATTCATGTGAAAAGCCTTATTTTAGACTTCAGAGTCTTTATCTTAGAGTAAGAGTATAGGTATATTTCTTTTTCTAGTAGACTAATATACTAAGACTTATCTGACTTATCTTATACTATACTTCACCTAAGCACTTATCATTCATTGGCGGGGGAGAACTTTTATGATAAAGAACGAAAATTCGGATAGAGAAGCAAACGTGTTAGCTCAACATATATGTATGTCTGTTTTTAAAGCACGAAGAGTAATTGATCAGATTCGCGGACGTTCTTATGAGGAAACACTCATGATACTGGAACTAATGCCTTATCGGGCATCTTATCCAATCTTAAAATTAGTTTATTCTGCAGCAGCAAATGCTAGTCATAATATGGGTTTGAATGAAGCTGATTTATTTATTAGTAAAGCTGAAGTCAATAGAGGTGCTATTGTGAAAAAGTTAAGACCCCGGGCTCGAGGGCGTAGTTATATGATAAAAAAAACCACTTGTCATATAAAGATTATTTTAAAAGAAAAATAGAGATTTTTTATTCATCTAAAGAAATAGAATTTAGATTCCTATTTAGAAAAAAAAATGGATGGAAAAATAATATAAAAATATGGGACAAAAAATAAATCCACTTGGTTTTAGACTTGGAACAACTCAAAGTCATCATTCCTTTTGGTTCGCAAAACCAAAGAATTTTTCCATGGGTCTACAAGAAGATGAAAGAATACGGAATTGTATTAAGGACTATGTAAAAAAAAAGAAGAGACTATCTTCAGGTTTCGAAGGAATTGCCCATATAGGAATTCAAAAAAGAATAGATTTGATTCAGGTCATAATCTATATTGGATTTCCCAATTTATTAATAGAAGGACGAACACGGGGAGTCGAAGAATTACAGATGAATGTACAAAAAGAGTTTCATTCTGTAAACCGGAGACTCAACATTGCTATCACAAGAATTGAAAAGCCTTATGGACAACCTAATATTCTTGCAGAATATATAGCTTTACAATTAAAAAATAGAGTCTCATTTCGAAAGGCAATGAAAAAAGCTATTGAATTAACTGAACAAACAGGTACAAAAGGAATTCAAGTGCAAATTGCAGGGCGTATCGACGGAAAAGAGATTGCACGTGTCGAATGGATCAGAGAAGGCAGGGTTCCCTTACAAACAATTCGCGCTAAAATTGATCACTGTTCCCATACAATTAGAACTATCTATGGAGTCTTAGGCATCAAAATTTGGATATTTGTAAACCAAGAATAAGAAAATAAGAATAATGGATCTTTCTTTATCTCGCCATTCTGCTCATCGATAGAAAAGATTTAGAAACTATTTCCTTCTTTTTATTTTTTTTTTTCTTAATCAAAGAAAAACGAACAATTCTAATTCTATAAGGTTAAATAAAAATTTGATTTACCCTTTGATTTAATTTCTATTTTAGTATAATTGCTATGCTCAGTGTGTGACTCGTTAATTTTCTCTTTAGAGTTGAGAATTGAGATAAAAAAAAAAAAAAAACAGGCTGACCCCACTATAAACTTAGTAATTCTCAAAACTAAAGAAACTCAAAACTAATAACCAACTTATTGCTTCGTATTGTCGAGATCCCAAGAAACAGTCACTATATGACTGAATCGATCATATAGTTGTAGCAACTGAAATTCTTTTCATAAAAAAGAAATATGATTATGAATTGTGAAAAAAAAAAAGGGATGTGGAAAAATGGAAGGATGATAGAAAGAGAGAATAAAGATCTCAATGATATATGATTCCCATATGTATGGTTTATGAAGAATTACCCCATAAAAAAGCAGTGTTATAAAGCATCAACATCAATATACAATAAAAATACACAATTCCAATATAATAAGAAATATACAAATAAAAAATAGAAAATAGAGAATAATTTAATTGAGCTTCGGGTTAAGAAAAACTGAGGAGATTGACTCGGAAACAAATAACATATTTTGTTGAGAGCTCCATTGCAGAGTTCAGGCCTAAGCATTAATGGAGAAGCTATGGGAACGATGGAACCTGTGACTACATAGGATTTTCTTGAAAACGAATCAATCCTAATGATTCATTGGGTAGGATGGCGGAATGAACCAAGAAAAAATGGATTTCTTCTTAAGGGTCATGAATTGACCCTACAAATGAAGGAGGAAAGAGTCAATATTCGCCCGCGAACCCTTTCTTTCTTTTTATTTAATTTAAGAAATTCATTTATTGGATGACTATTGGCGTGATTCAATAGAGATAAAGTAAAATACTTTAGAAATCTTGATAAAAGAAAGAAGTATTATATATAAACAAAAACGCCTAGTTATCTAGTTATATATACAGCTACCTATGTAACAAATTCAATATCAAAAAGAATTAGTATATTCTATCTTTTGATAGAGAATGAAATACATAAATACATGTATATATGTAATATTATTGAATTGAATCATTTCATTCGCGAGGAGCTGGATGAGAAGAAACTCTCATGTCCGGCTCTGCAGTAGAGATGGAATTCAGAAACAACCATCAACTATAACCCCAAAAGAACCAGATTTCGTAAACAACATAGAGGTAGAATGAAGGGAATATCTTGTCGAGGCAACCATATTTGTTTTGGCAGATATGCTCTTCAGGCACTTGAACCTGCTTGGATCACAGCTAGACAAATAGAAGCAGGGCGAAGAGCAATGACACGATATGCGCGTCGTGGTGGAAAGATATGGGTACGTATCTTTCCCGACAAACCTGTTACTGTAAGACCTACAGAAACACGTATGGGTTCGGGCAAGGGATCCCCCGAATATTGGGTATCCGTTGTGAAACCGGGCCGAATACTTTATGAAATGAGTGGAGTATCAGAAACTGTAGCCAAAGCTGCTATGGAAATAGCTGCATGCAAAATGCCTATACGAACTCAATTTGTTATTTCAGGATAGGTAAACAAAAGTAAAAGGAGTATTGAGAATGAAAAAACAACCACGGATTTCTTTATCTCTGGACAGACAATATTTCTTTTTTCCCTTATCCCTTGCATTGAAATAAGAGATTCAAATAAGAATGATATGATTCAACCTCAGACCCTTTTGAATGTAGCGGATAACAGTGGAGCTCAAGAATTGATGTGTATTCGAATCATAGGAACTGGTAATCACCGATATGCTCATATCGGCGATGTTATTGTTGCTGTAATAAAAGAAGCAGTGCCCAACATGCCTCTAGAAAGATCAGAAATAATTAGAGCTGTGATTGTACGCACGTGTAAAGAACTCAAACGTGACAACGGCATGATAATACGATATGATGACAATGCAGCGGTTATCATTGATCAAGAAGGAAATCCAAAAGGAACTCGAATTTTTGGTGCGATTGCTCGGGAATTGAGACAGTTGAATTTTACTAAAATAGTTTCATTAGCACCCGAAGTCTTATAGATGAAAATAGGATATATCCTATCTATATATAGAATATATAGATAGAATCTAATATTCAAATATCTGAAATAGATCCGATTAATAGATTGTGTCTCATGCATATACTTTAAATTTCTAATAATTTTTTAGAATTTAATAATTTCAAAAAAAAAAAAAAGAATTCAATAAAAAAGAAAACAAAAAAGAAGCATGTTGATTATATCAAAACGAGGAGGCACCAATAACTATAGTTCGTCATGGGTAGGGACATTATTGCCGATATAATAACTTCTATAAGAAATGCTGACATGGATCAAAAGGGAAGAGTTCAAATAGTATCTACTAATATCACTAAAAACATTGTGAAAATACTTTTACGAGAAGGTTTTATTGAAAACGTTCGAAAACATCAAGAAAGTCAAAAAAATTTCTTGGTTTCAACCTTACGACATAGAAAGACTAGGAAAGGGAATAGAATAATTTTAAAGCGTATCAGCCGACCCGGTCTACGAATCTATTCCAACTATCAACGAATTCCTAAGATTTTAGGTGGAATGGGAATTGTCATTCTTTCTACTTCTCGAGGTATAATGACAGATCGAGAAGCTCGACTAGAAAAAATTGGAGGAGAAATTTTGTGTTATATATGGTGATTCTCCTCGGGTACCCTAAATTTCTCTCGAACTTACTATTTGTAAAATAGAGAAGAGAAGTGAATTATAGAACTCTTCCTCTATTAGTTGATACTTAAAGGGGGTTCCCTGGAATGAAAGAACAAAAATTGATTCATGAGGGTTTAATTACTGAATCACTTCCCAACGGTATGTTCCGAGTTCGGTTAGATAATGAAGATCTAATTCTAGGTTATATTTCAGGGAGAATCCGTCGCAGTTTTATACGTATACTACCCGGAGATAGAGTAAAAATTGAAATGAGTCGTTATGATTCAACCAGGGGACGTATAATTTATAGACTTCGCAAAAAAGATTCGAACGATTAGATCATTCTTTTAAACATCCTTTTCGTAGGGATATAATTCGAAGTTCAAAAATGCAATAAACTGATTTTTGTTTCCAAAAAAATAGATTCAGAATGAAGGTAAGGAATTCTAAATATGAAAATAAGGGCTTCTGTTCGTAAAATTTGTGAAAAATGTCGCTTGATTCGTAGGCGAGGGCGAATTATAGTCATTTGTTCCAATCCGAGACATAAACAGAGACAGGGGTAATCCTTCTCAAGTTCTAAATCAAGAACTCTTTAAAAGAAAAACCCATGTACATGTAAAAAGAAAGAAGAATGGATTCGTTTTCATATGAAATGGATATCTCCGTATCTTTCTGTAGATTTATGATTCTTCTTTCTTTTTATTTTATTCTTATGAATATGATCTAATAAAATATGACAAAACCTATAGCAAAAGTTGGTTTACGTAAGAATGCACGCATTGGTCCAAATAAGAATGAACGTAGAATACCAAAAGGAGTTATTCATGTTCAAGCGAGTTTCAACAATACTATTGTAACTGTTACAGACGTACGAGGTCGGGTGGTTTCTTGGGCTTCCGCAGGTACTTCTGGATTCAGAGGCACAAGAAAAGGAACACCCTATGCTGCTCAAGCCGCAGCATTTAATGCTATTCGTACATTAGTGGATCAGGGTATGCAACGAGCAGAAGTTATGATAAAGGGTCCAGGTCTCGGAAGAGATGCGGCATTACGAGCCATTCGTAGAAATGGGATGCTATTAAGTTTCGTACGTGATGTAACACCCATGCCGCATAATGGATGTCGCCCCCCTAAAAAAAGACGTGTGTAGAAATAATAATTCAAGAGATTCCAAGAGAAATAAATGATTCAATGATCTGATCCAATAATCATAAATAAAAGAAAAAGAATAGTATGGTTCGAGAAGAAGTAGCAGGATCCACTCGAACACTACAGTGGAAATGTGTTGAATCAAGAGTAGACAGCAAGCGTCTTTATTATGGTCGTTTCGTTCTGTCCCCGCTTATGAAAGGTCAAGCCGATACCATAGGTATTGCCATGCGAAGGGCTTTACTTGGAGAAATAGAAGGAACATGTATTACACGTGCAACATCTGAAAATGTGCTGCATGAATATTCTACGATAGCAGGTATTGAAGAATCAGTACATGAGATTTTAATAAATTTGAAAGAGATTGTACTGAGAAGTAATCTCTATGGAGTTAGGGACGCATCCATTTGCGTCAGGGGTCCAAAATACATAACAGCTCAAGATATCATCTCACCGCCTTCTGTAGAAATAGTTGACACGACACAGCATATAGCTAACCTGACAGAACCAATTGATTTGTGTATTGAATTACAAATCAAGAGAGATCGCGGATATCGTATGAAATCCACAAACGACTCTCACGATGGAAGTTATCCTATAGATATTGTATCCATGCCTGTTCGAAATGCAAATCATAGTATTCATTCTTATGGGAATGGGAATGAAAAACAAGAGATACTCTTTCTAGAAATATGGACGAATGGAAGTTTAACTCCTAAAGAAGCACTTTATGAAGCTTCTCGTAATTTGATTGATTTATTGATTCCTTTTCTACATGCAGAGGAAGAGGACATGAATTTCGAGGAAAATGAAAACAGATGGAATCTACCCTTTTGCTTTCAAGACAGATTCACTAATCGCAAGAAAAACAAAAAAGGAATTCCATTGACATGTATTTTTATTGACCAATCAGAATTGTCTTCCAGGACCTATAATTGTCTCAAAAGGTCCAATATACATACATTATTGGACCTTTTGAGTTACAGTCAAGAAGATCTTATGAAAATGGAATATTTTCGCATAGAAGATGTAAAACAGATATTGGGTACTCTACATAAGCATTTTGCAATCGATTTACCTAAGAAAAAGTTTTCATTTTAAATCCATTGGAATTTTTTCATTTTTTAGTTTTTATAAATAAAAAAGAATAGAATGAGTTTTTAATCTCCGACACGGTCCATATATTTGCAGAATAGATCATAATAAGATTGATGTATCTAAGGAAGATCCAGAAGGGGATCTTCCTTAGATACCTATTTCGTGGTATTTAACGGTTTAATCAATTTGAAAAAGACCTAAAGTTAGGGATTTCTCAATAGGTAAAGTTGCTCCGATACCTAACCAAAGGGCTACTGCGGTACCGATCAAAAAGACTGTTGTAGCTACTGGACGACGAAATGGATTTTGGAATTTATTGACATTCTCCAAAAAAGGTACTGTCAATAATCCTATTGGTACTGAAACCATTAAAAGAACACCCAATAACTTATTGGGTACTGTGCGAAGTATTTGAAATACGGGAAAGAAGTACCATTCGGGTAATATTTCCAACGGAGTTGCAAACGGATCCGCCGGTTCACCGATCATTGACGGCTCTAGAACTGCTAAGCCCACGTTACATGCAATAGTGCCTAGAATTACTACTGGAAAAATATATAAAAGATCATTGGGCCATGCAGGTTCTCCATAATAATTATGTCCCATCCCTTTAGCCAATTTAGCTCTTAATACAGGATCATTCAAATCAGGTTTCTTTGTTATTTGGATAGGTGAATCCTTGTGAATCCATCCCCCAAAGGAACCGGACATGATAATTTTTTATCATCCGGCTCGAGCAAGAATCACAGAAATAGATCCATAGAAGATCTATATTTCATACATATCTACATATATAATGTAGAATGACTCTATGTAAGAAAAGATTTCTCAAATTCCATTTCCCCGAGTTGCAACGATTCATTGCAAAGAATTCAGTTCTGGCAACAAGGAAATGCTCAATATCCAAGTAGGCTTACAAATTCGATCATGATCAAGTGCTTTTTGGATTGTCTCATGTCTTTTGGTTGGTATTTATCCCCACAACATCTCGATTGTATTACATACAAAAATACAAAGTTTTTACTTGTTACTAATAAAGTCTAGCTCCTGTTCTTCCTTAGATCCCTTATTTCACTCCGATAGTATCATAGATCAGGGTCGATGCAGAGGAAATGAATGCATCTACATACTATAAAAAACTTACTAAGATTACTATCAAATTAATACGAAATACTAATACTATCAATTAATTATAATAAAATGACTAAAAAAAAAAGAAAAATCAAACAAAGTGGAATAAATAGAACATTGGATCATTCCACATCACTTATTCTAGGGATCTTACGGAGCCTGTTCATGCATGACATGATTCGGGTATGATCATAGAAAATATTCTCCTCAAGCGAACCGGCCTATCCTATGCTACATAAAGGGACTGACGTGATGGTTGGATGCGGAGACACATTGGGTTATGAATTCCAATGTGGCGGATAAAATCATATATCTGCACGGGCCAATCAATAGTTCAAGTCACACACTCCCATAATCCATCCTCTTTTAGGAAAATATACTTCAACTATTCAATTCGTATCAAATAAACAATACTTCAGAGTTGAATAGAAATATCCAAATAACATGCCTTATTCTTAAATAATCCATATTTGTAGCAATGAAAGACTCTTGTTCCTCCCCGATATGATAAATTACAAATATCTATGATCTGCCTTTTCTATAAAGGACCCGAAATACCTTGCTTACGTATCATTGGAAAATGCATTAACATAAATACGGCAGTAAGAAGAGGCAATACAAAAGTATGTAAACTATAAAAACGAGTCAAAGTGGATTGGCCCACACTAGCACTTCCACGTAATAATTCTACCAAAGGCGATCCTATTATAGGAATAGCTTCAGGCACGCCTGTTACAATTTTTACTGCCCAATAGCCAATTTGGTCCCGAGGTAAGGAATAACCAGTTACGCCAAAAGATGCGGTCAATACAGCCAGAACCACCCCTGTAACCCAAGTTAATTCGCGGGGTTTTTTAAACCCACCCGTAAGATACACACGAAATACGTGCAAGATCATCATTAGAACCATCATACTTGCTGACCATCGATGAACTGATCGAATTAACCAACCAAAGTTGGCCTCAGTCATTATGTATTGAACAGAGGAAAAAGCCTCTGTAACAGTTGGACGATAGTAAAAGGTCATAGCAAAGCCCGTAGCTACTTGTACTAAAAAACAAGTAAGTGTAATCCCCCCTAGACAATAAAATATGTTGACATGAGGAGGAACATATTTACTAGTTATATCATCTGCAATCGCTTGAATCTCGAGACGTTCCTCGAACCAATCATATACTTTATTGAGATAGGTAACCCAAGAAAGACTCCCCCTCTGAGAGCCGTATATGAGAATTTCATCTCGTACGGCTCAAGCCAAAACACACAAATACTGGTTTCAACGGATATGGAATAGAGAGTTTAAAACTTCTTGTGGCTTAGCCGCTTGACTCGATTTGACCCAAAGATACGAAGTAATAAAAATCCGGAATCTCTTCTTTGTGATGATAATGCCAAAAATAAAATCTCAAGTTGGCTCGTCTATCTTTCTTTATGTTAATCGTGACAGGCCTCTTGAATCTTCTCTTCCCTATTTCTTTTTTTTTTTGATAGGAATTCTCTTGTTGAGACCCTATGAATCAATTGAAACCTCAGATTCATACTAGAACCACGATGATTAAAGAAAGCCAAAGCTAAACTCAAAGGTTTTCTGAGTAAAAACCATTTGATCATCACTTCTTAAATGAATGTAATAACTCAACAAAATCTAGATAAAGAGGTTTCTTTCGGTCAAAATAAGTATGAAGAAAAAAATTGTTTGATTTATAAAAGACCTATTTCCATTTTTTTTTTAATCCGGTTGCGAGGTCTGAATAATAGGTATGAATCATAGTTCAAATATTTCTTTTCTTGATCTATTCTATATAGTCCGTGCTCCAGAGACTAGTAGAAGAAATATCTGACGAGGTAGAATCATCTTGATAGAGATGACAGGTCCGTTCTCTGTATTATCAATAGGATCGATTATAACAAGTCACACGCTCATATTCCGGAAATGAAATATCGAAACAAATAAATTTCACGATCGAACTACCAGAATGGTCTATAAATCCAAGTCTTAGGTAATCTTAAGTTGAAGTATTAAGTATTTTAAGCATTAAGTAAGTCTAAGTAAAAGAATATTTTTTGATTGAAAAACTAGGACTTCCTAGTTTTTATGAACTAATTAATTGAAATTCCATCCAGTAAAACAGATGAATTATAAATTTCTAAAATAATAGATAGAAATATTGCAAATAGAGCCATTGCAACTCCCATAAGTGGTGTAGTCCCCCACCCTGGAGCTACTTTTCCATATTCCGAATTCAATGGTTTCAATAAACTCCCTACGCCAGTTCGTCTTGGCCCAGATCTAGAACTACTCTCAACGGTTTTTGTAGCCATAAATCCTCTTTCATCATGGGTTGAAATCTGTTGACTTTGTATACCATTCCGTTGTAGTTGTAAATAAACGACATTATCGTGATCCTTTGTGATCTTGAAATTATCGAAAAAATGGAAACAGCAACCCTAGTCGCCATCTCCATATCCGGTTTACTTGTAAGCTTTACTGGGTATGCCTTATATACCGCTTTTGGGCAACCCTCTCAAAAATTAAGAGATCCCTTCGAAGAACATGGGGACTAGTTGAAGTAATGAGCCCTCCAATATTCATATTGGGGGGCTCATTACTTCAATGGAAATAATGAAAAATCATTTCATTTTTTAGTTGGAACTTTAGGTGGTTCTCGAAAAAAGATAGCGAAAAAGATTATTCCTAAAGTCGAAACTAAGAGGAATGTATAAACCAATGCTTCCATAGATTCGATCGTGGTTTACAATTATAGCTTCCACACCTATTCATTTTGGATCATTTACTAAATCAATTCTAAATTGATATTTACAATTTACTAACAATTTCCTATTACTAACTATTACTATCTATATAGTATGTATATATACTATATATAGATATTAGATATAGTCATATCTTATTACTATTCTATTCTATATTTATATTGTATTATTCTTATTCTATTTCTAATCTTTCTATATTCTTCTTATTTTTATGTATAAATAGTAAATAGATAGAAATAGAATAAGAATATATGAAATAGATAATAGATTCAATTAATATCTCAAATCTAAATTCTAGCTTCATTATAGAAATGAACAAATTTGAAATACTAAATAGCTAAATACTATATAGAAATCTAATAGAAATATAAATTTCAATACTCTAAATACTAGAAATACTAGAATAAAATCAAAAAAAAAAAGAGAGAGGCAAAAGATGGCAAAGGAATTTTGTATCAGACTACTTGTCTCCTTGTAGTTGGATCTCCAAGTTTTTGGAATGCTCCAAATTCCACTTGAGCATCCAAATCTGGATCAATACCGGCAAAAACATCTCTGAATAAGGTTCTGGCGCCGTGCCAAATGTGTCCGAAAAAGAAGAGCAAAGCAAACGTAGCATGCCCAAAAGTGAACCAACCCCTTGGACTGCTACGAAAAACACCATCGGATTTCAAAGTAGCCCGGTCTAATTCAAAAATTTCACCTAATTGGGCGCGTCTAGCATATTTTTTCACAGTAGCAGGATCACTATAAATGACTCCATTGAGTTCGCCACCATAGAATTCAACAGTTACCCCTACTTGTTCAACACTATACTTGGATTCTGCCCTTCTAAAAGGAACATCGGCCCTCACAATTCCGTCTCCATCTACCAAAACTACCGGAAATGTTTCAAAAAAGGTAGGCATACGACGTACAAAGAGTTCGCGCCCTTCTTTATCTCTAAATATGGGGTGCCCTAACCACCCAACAGCTATTCCATCCCCGTTATCCATTGAGCCTGCTCTGAATAATCCCCCTTTCGCTGGATTATTACCAATGTAATCGTAAAAAGCTAATTTTTCGGGAATTTTAGACCAAGCTTCCGATAAGCTCAGATTTTCGGCTAGTCCGGCCCCAACTCTTCGATATATTTCTTGCTGGAAGTACCCCTGATCCCACTGATAACGAGTGGGGCCAAATAATTCAATTGGGGTAGTTGCTGAACCATACCACATAGTTCCAGCAACAACGAAAGCTGCAAAAAAAACAGCAGCAATACTACTGGAAAGCACAGTTTCAATATTACCCATGCGTAATCCTTTGTATAGACGTTGAGGCGGACGGACACTAAGATGGAATAGACCTGCTAATATGCCCAATGTACCTGCTGCAATATGATGAGAAGCTATTCCCCCCGGAACAAAAGGATCAAAACCTTCCGCACCCCACGCTGGATTTACAGATTGTACTTTTCCAGTTAGTCCATAAGGATCAGACACCCATATTCCAGGACCATATAAGCCTGTTACATGAAATGCACCAAAGCCAAAACAAGCGACTCCTGAAAGAAATAAATGAATTCCAAAGATCTTGGGCAAATCCAAAGAAGGTTTTCCCGTACGTTCATCACAGAATATTTCTAGGTCCCAATACACCCAATGCCAGATAGCTGCCAAGAAGCACAAGCCAGAGAACAAAATATGTGCCCCTGCCACGCCTTCATAACTCCAAATGCCCGGATTCGTTATAGTTCCTCCCGAGATACTCCAACCCCCCCACGAATTGGTTATTCCTAAACGAGTCATGAAGGGTATAACGAACATGCCTTGTCTCCACATTGGATCAAGAACAGGGTCAGAGGGATCAAAAACCGCTAATTCATATAGAGCCATCGAGCCGGCCCAACCAGAAACTAGAGCTGTATGCATTATATGGACAGAAAGTAATCGACCGGGATCATTCAATACAACAGTATGAACACGATACCAAGGCAAACCCATGTAAATACCCCTTTCTGAAAAAGAAATAGACATTATGTAACTTTATCGCATTGGAAAAGACTAGACCATGTATTTCACCTGTTCGGTAGATTTTTTATAGCAAAGGATTAATATTTCTTTGTATTCCCTTCTTTTCTTTTTAATGAAATAGAATAGAAAGAGAAGGGAACAATTCTCTTTATTTATATTTATAAGAACAAAGAGAAACAGATCTTATTCTATACCCGATAAGTACCAATACGCAATGGGAGGATTTTGAGGGAAAAAGAATGCAAAGATACTCTTTTAGAATTCGAAATCATTCGAACAATCGGCTGATCCGATCGATCCCGTTCGTTACAATTTATCTTTATTCATTCTGTCTTACTCTATGAACCTTCCAGTCTATATCTATATACTAATATTCTAACTCATATTCTAATTTAGAATCTATAATACTATAATTAGTAGAATTCTATCTATATAATAATAGAATAAGAATAATAATATTCAGTTCTATTTTAGATAATATATAGAATATAAGATTAGAAATAGAAATAAGATGAAAAGATCTAAAAATAAGATATAAAATAAGAAAGAGAAAAAATGATGAAGACAATAAAACCATTGTTACGTTTCCTTATTAAAGTAAAGTATAGTACTTCATTTTTTCTTTATCTTAATGCCCATTGGTGTTCCAAAAGTACCTTTTCGGAGTCCTGGAGAGGAAGATGCAGGTTGGGTTGACGTATAGTGCGACTTGTCAGACATATTGGTCATATGGTATTTCCCCGTTATCTCCCCCGATCGAGTATTCTCTGTTTCGCCCAATCCAATAAATATATATATTCAATATTGTATTGATTGAACCATCAATAATTCGGAGCGTGAAGCACAATAATTCCTATTGGGGATCAATATTATCAATTAAAATAATTGATGGTTTACTTGGACTGAGAAAATAAAGTATCCAGGCTCCGTTCAGAGAATACCAAATTGGAAATGAAAGTAATAGAATGGGAGTGTAAATGTAGTAATATAAATAAGAAATATGAAATAAAGAATATAAAAATAAAATAGAAATCTCATTGAATTATTAATAAATTATGAAATTCATTAGTAATTCAATAGAATATAATATAACTTACTATATAGAATAGAATCTTCTAATATAATCTATTATGTAGAATATATGATGATTACATGATTACCACTTGTATCATAGGCTATTCTTAGATTTACTATAGGGATAATCTCAAACTGCCTACCAATGGAATAGTATGATGAATACATCGAATATTTTGGGGAAAGGTATGAAACGAATTGAAAAAAAAAAAGAAGTGGTACTGGAATCATTTGACCTATATGTGCAAATGGAATTCGGGCAAATCTTCCCCCGGAGTAGAACAAGAACCTAAAAGAATTGAAAGGGCCTATTCAGGAACAAGAAAATTACATCGTTATTTGAATTTCGATGAAACAATACATCAATGAGAAGTTAGTTCAATAAGTTCATAAAATTCTTTTTGATTTTATACATTATAGAATATAGGGAAGGGGAAGGAGGGCAAAACTCATGTTCAAAAAAGAAAAAAGAAATAGGACTGGAATCGACACATTGATCTTTTTTTCGCAATTATTTTGAACCGTATGCATCCAAAGGTGCACGTACGGTTCCTCAGGGATACAATTTTGCCCTAATCAACCGACTTCATCGAGAAAGATTACTTTTTTTAGGCCAAGAGGTTGATAGCGAGATCTCGAATCAACTTGTTGGTCTCATGGTATATCTCAGTATAGAAGATGATACTAGGGATCTTTATTTGTTTATAAATTCTCCAGGCGGATGGGTAATACCAGGAATAGCCCTTTATGATACTATGCAATTTGTGTCACCGGATGTACATACAGTATGTATGGGATTAGCCGCTTCAATGGGATCTTTCATTCTGGTCGGAGGAGAAATTACCAAACGTCTAGCATTCCCTCACGCTTGGCGCCAATGAGTTTTTTTTATTTGAGAAAAAAAAAGAATACTATGCCTTCGCTGTATCGAATATGAATCAAATAAAGAATAAGTAATAATAGCATGGCACTTCGAGTTCGATATGAACAAACCATTATTGTTTTTTTCTAACATGAGATTTTGTATCGAGATAGTAGTATGAAAGAAAGGTTATCCCCAATTTGATTTTATGTGTCAAGCACAAGCAAGAGTCAATTTCAGCGTCACAAACCATTATTCTTCCACACCAGAAGTCTCTTTCTTATTTTTATGTTATGATAGAAAGAGTCAAAAAAAAAAAATGGAAAAAATCATTTTCTCCTTCTTGGATCGTATCAAAAAGAAACTTTGGGATTGCTAAACCACAAACAAGATAAATATATAAAGCAACAGAACCATCATAGTATCTTTTTTACTACTACGAAAGGAAGGGTGGTAAATGGACCATTTAACGATTTGGATCGGATGGGTTCTATTTATTCTTTTCGATAGAATTTCTTCTATCGAAAAAATAAATTCCATTGCAGAGCCGTATGCAATGTACAAAAGATGCCCGTACGGTTGTTTAATTCTATTTTTTATTGTTATTTTGATTCCCCCTTACTTTAACCTAATCGTGCGATATATAGATAGAAGAACCGTTCATGATGTTATATCAATATCATCAGGGTTATGATTCACCAACCTGCTAGTTCTTTTTACGAGGCACAAGCAGGGGAATTTATCCTGGAAGCAGAAGAACTATTGAAGCTTCGCGAAACTCTCACAAAAGTTTATGTACAAAGAACGGGCAACCCTTTATGGGTTATATCCGAAGATATGGAAAGGGATGTTTTTATGTCAGCAACAGAAGCCCAAGCTCATGGCATCGTTGATCTTGTAGCGGTCGAAAATGAAAATACTGGGAATTACGTATAAATATACGAAATCCATTGAGAAATTCGAATTTTCCGTGTGAATAGAAATCATTCATAATCATCAACCATCAGGTTAAGATCGATCTAAGCCAACCCGCTCTATTCTATCTAGAATGAGATTCTATAGACACGTCATGCCAACCATTAAACAACTTATTAGAAACGCAAGACAGCCAATAAGAAATGTCACGAAATCTCCCGCTCTTCGAGGATGTCCTCAGCGTCGAGGAACATGTACTAGGGTGTATGTGCGACTCGTTTAGTTCAGATAATGAGTTTGAAGAAATGAAACAGTATCAACGACCACTACCAACGAATTAGGATAGATAGAGTGGAAGACGGCCATTTAATTGACTATTATCTAAAAATGAAGATCTATCATATATCTAATTATGTTATGAATTTATGGTTTCTATTGGTGCAAATCCAATCACTCCGTTTGAGATGAGAAGGAATTCTCCATTGGTAACAAATAGTTATCCATTAAGCGGAGGAAAAAGGTTATGCTCCTATTCTTGAAAAAACGGACTAACAGGGTCAGCTACCTAGCCAACTTTCATAATTAAATGCCGTCACTGTATGGATAGCTTTTTTGTGAAAAGGACTATTACTTTCTAATTAGAATTGAAAAAAGAATTCTAATTGAAAAATGGATGAGTAGAGCCAAAGAGTGTGAACTATACAAGTTCACAAGAAAATTCGATGAAATGAAAGAAGAGGCTCCGGTGTATAGAGAGGACCTCACCGTTTCAGAAGTTGCCATAGAAACGAGGGAACCCACTATTCTTTTTTATTTAGTAGCAGTCGAATTTCTTATTTCCAGGCGAGATACCTTGGAGAAAGAAAGAATCGTGGTCGGGAAGGTCATAGTCGCAAAAGCCATTGGAATTTATATTTTATATATCGGAAGAATCCGTTTTGTTATTAATCGACCGGAGGAAAAGGATGACTGAAAGAAGAGAAATCAATTAGTTATTCAAGAAAGTTTCATTTGATTCAATGACCAGAGTTAAACGAGGATATACAGCTCGGAGACGTCGAAAAAAGATTCGTTTATTTGCATCAACCTTTATAGGGGCTCATTCAAGACTTACTCGAACGACTACTCAACAAAGAATGAGAGCTTTGGTTTCCTCTCATCGAGATAGGAGCAGGAAAAAGAGAGATTTTCGTCGTTTGTGGATCACTCGGATAAATGCGGTAACTCGTGAGGATAGGCTATTCTATAGTTATAGCCTATTCATCCACAATCTGTACAAGAGACAATTGCTTCTGAATCGTAAAATACTTGCGCAAATAGCCCTATCAAATAAGAATTGTTTTGATATTATTTCAAATAAAATAATCAATCAAAAAGAAAATACAAATCAAATCAAGGAATAAAAGAATCTTAATAGAATCTATTATACAGGAAACAAGAATGATTGAAACAGGATTTCCCGGAGAATGGACTCCGGGAAGATAGAATAAAAAGAAATTAAGATTTGAGTAGTAGAAATAAACGAACATCTTTCAAGAAAAAAAGATTTCTTCCCCATTTTCCTTTTTTAGAATACAAGAATCGAATCTGGATTCTAGTTTTTTTCGAGCAAAACATTAATAGGAGTTTGAGTTCCGATTGGAGTTTTGAGGAGTATATCTATTTATTTTTGGTTCTAGGACCAGTAGTTCTAGGGATCGACTCCACTCTCTCCAATTGTTTCTCATTATTACGAAAAGGTAACGAAGATAAAATACGAGCTTGTTTTATAGCAATAGTAATTAATCGTTGTTGTTTCAAGGTCAACCTATTCGTCCGTCTAGATAAGATCTTTCCTTGTTCACTAATAAATCGACTAATTAAACTCATGTTTCTATAATCGATTCGATCCCCCGATCCAATTGGGGGTAAACGCCTACGAAAAGATCGCTTGGATTTACGAAAAGGTTGTTTGGATTTATCCATGGTTTGCTTATTCCTTGTTTGTTTATTCCTTATATCTAAAATAATCTAGAAAATAGAATTCTATTTTTTTCTTATTCATTTAAGATTCGACCAAAATAGGATTTGATTTGTATTATATATGTTAAGATGTAAAGTTCTTACTCTTCTCGCTACTTGGAAAAATCACACACGCACTCTGTTCCATCTATTTCTTTATTTCCCCATGAATCGTATACTTTTGACAATAGCGACAAAATTTTCTAAATTCTAATCGATTGGGTGTATTGTGTCGATTCTTTTGAGTAATATATCTAGAAATGCCCGGCGATTCTTTATTGACACCCTTTCGAACACAACAGGTACATTCCAAAATCACTAGAATTCTGATATCTTTACCCTTGGCCATGAACCTCCTTTTCATTTTGGATCGACTTCACTTTAGAACCCTCCTCATTTTCTTTTTGATCCGAACCAAATAAAAAAAAAAAAGAATCTATATTCTATATCTATATTAAGAAAAGTTACTAACTAGAAATGGAATTTGTAAATATTTTCTTTTTCGAATTATTAGAATTCGAATGACTTCGAAGTACTAGAATCTAAAATCTAATTACTATGAATTACTATAACTATAAAGAAAGAGAGTCATATTCATTAATAGAAGAATATTAAGAATATCGTAATAATTAATTAATACAATTTTTTCTAACTATGGATTATTCCTATCCTAATCTCAGGATTTTCTTCTTTCTATGTTAGAATCTCGGCGCCCCTAGACTGGATCCACATTTCCATTTCTTTTCCCCAAAATTCTATCATAGATTCACTGTATTTTGACTGAGGTTCGATACACTTTTTCTTTCTTCTTTTTTTAGGATAGGAAAGAAAAAGGGAGCGAAATTGGAGCCATGTTACGTAGAATTGTATCTCAAATCTTCTTCATTTCTTCACAGATCAATACAAGAATTCAATCAGGATTAAAAAAAGGGGAATGACAAGGCATCTGGAAATAAACGATTAATTTCTATCAATAGACCTGCTAAAGACCCAAACCATAGAGTGGTTAGCACAGGTGCCGTTGAGAGATATGTTTTTATATCTCGCATTGAAAATCCTCCTTCTTCTTTTATTTTATATTCTTTTTTCTTATTTCTTTTAATTCTTTATTTGTATTGTATATTGTAATACATATATAGTCCTAGTTCGATATTCTAATACATAAATCATAGATAACCCGATCTTTTAGTTCAAGATCATTTGTTTTTGCTCGAAATGAAATTAGAATTAGGAATTACTAACTCAAATGCGTATGTACAATGACCCAGCAGATGAAATTTTGCCGCCCCCTAAAAAAAAGAATGACAAGAACACTCTCTACCTATCTATATAGGTAGAGCAAAAAAGAAGGATGTGGAAAACAAGACATGGATTTTATACAATGACACTGTACAACAATTTTTAAAAGGGATGTAGCGCAGCTTGGTAGCGCGTTTGTTTTGGGTACAAAATGTCACGGGTTCAAATCCTGTCATCCCTACCTATTCTTTCTCCTATGAACAGTTACGAGGGATTCATTGAGTAAGATCGGGAAAATTTGGACACAATCTTTCCTTTGTACATACTATATGTACACAAGGCCCCCCGAGGGGGTAAAAAATCCTTTTCTTTACTTCTTTACAATCGTATCTACTGTTATAGGATATAAGAAAGCGCTCTTAGTTCAGTTCGGTAGAACGCGGGTCTCCAAAACCCGATGTCGTAGGTTCAAATCCTACAGAGCGTGATTCCGTTTATGTTATGTCAAATTACAATGAAATAACTTAACAAAACAAAGTAGAATTGCAACTCAAATTTGACCTCCTACAAGAAGGAGGTCAATCAAAAAAAGAGATGTTACTCAATCAAAGGTCCAACTGATCACCGCGCCTGTATTGTAAATATGCAGTTACAAATAATCCTGTTAAAGTAATAGGAATTAGACCTAAGACGATTCCAAATAGAAAAACTTCAATCATTTCGATTTGTTTTAGGGAATAAAAAGAGAGGTAAGATCTATCCCTAAATATTAATCTGAATTATCCGTGAATCTCAATGACCAGGAATTGGCAATTGACGCGGGAAGGAACCATAGAATACCTGAAATGAAATATTCTGAAAGGCTTTGATTTTGATTTTTGTAAATTGTTTATTTCATTTCATTCATTTCAAATAAGTCGTATCTTGTTCAAACCAATAAATAGAGCTGGGGTTATAGTTGAAGCAGCCAGTAAAAAACCAAAATAACTAGTTAGAATAGGCATGAAAGAGCTAAATTAGATATGTTCTTTTACTACATCTACATATATGAATTATGAATAAAACATTTACCTAAGTCTCAATCCAGATACGACGGTAAGAAAAACTAATTTAAAGAATTCGTTTAGTTCCAATTGAAAGTTCTTGATTCATAAGTCATTATAGACGGACACTAAAAAAAAAAAAAGAAAACCTTGACTTTTTCAAAAGATTTCAAATTATTGAATATTTTCATTTGATTCTTATTTTCTTTCTTTATTTGAATTTGATTTCGGGCCAACTCGATTCAAAGAAGAGCAACTTCTATTACCCTTTTAGGTTCTATATTCTTTCCTTCCATATTAAAGAATCCCATCTTTGTTTTGTATTGTAGTTCCATAAGGAAAGAACTATTGGGGGGATCTAATGTCACAACAGTTGCATCACGAATATGGATTGTTCCAACGATCTCTTTTTTTTCTTTTCGCAAATATTCAAAATACTAAATATAAAAAAGAATAAAAGAATAATAAAAAATAGGAAATAGAATTCTAATATATTAATTCCAATTAACCAATGAAAAATGAAATGGTAAAGAATTAAATAGATAGGGATAGTAATAAGAATTTCCATTTCGAATAATTTCTATTTAGAATAGTAATAATAGCTTCAGTTTAGAAGTTCAAACTGAAA